AACTATTCTTTTCGACCCTAAACGATGGAATCGTCCGCTACGGTATATAAAAAACAATCGATTTGAAAATGCCGTAAGAACCGAAATGTCACAATATTTTTTTTATACATGTCAAAGTGATGGCAAAGAAAGAATCGTTTTTACGTACCCTCCCAGTTTGGCAACTTTTTTGGAAATGATGCAAAGAAAGACGTCCCTGTTCCCAAAGGAAAAAGTCCCCTATAATGAATCTAATGAATTTTATAATCAGTGGAGTTATACCAATGAACATAAAAAGAAAACTATAAGCAAAATTTTTATAAATAGAGTAAAAGCTCTCGACAAAAATTTATCTAAAACTCTCGCTAAGGAATCCGCTGTTCTGAATGTACTCGAAAAAAGAACTCGGTTGTGTAATGATAAAACTAAAAAAGAATATTTACCAAAAATATATGATCCTTTATTAAATGGATCCAATCGCGGACGAATCAAAAAATTGTTTTCACTCTCAATTAAAAATGAAATTTATATAAAAAATTATATAGAAAGGTTTTGTATAAATAAGATTCATAGTATTCTTCTTATTATTAATCGCCTAGAATTTGAACAGAAACTAAATCCATTTGCTAGAAAAACATGCGCAAAGCAAATAAATTATTTATTGAACTTAATCAATGAACTTGCTGTAAAATCAACGTCAAGTTTAAATTTTAAAGGACCTTTTTTAGTTCCTGAGCACGAACAAGTAAAAATTGATTCAGAAGATAGAATAAAAATTTTAAACTTTTTATTTGATGCAGATAGAACTCTTCACAACGAGAAAACAAAAAAAAAAAAATCTATTGCACTAAAAGAAATCCATAAAAAAGTCCCTCGTTGGTCATACAAATTAATTAACGATTTGGAACAACAGGAAGGAGAAACCGAGGAAAGTGTGGTAGAGGATCATGAGATTCGCTCAAGAAAAGCCAAACGTGTAGTTATTTTTACTGATAACCAACAGAATACTGATACTGATACTTATTATAATACACAAGAAACTAATAATACTGATCAAACAGACGAAGTAGCTTTGATACGTTATTCACAACAATCGGATTTTCGTCGAGACATAATCAAAGGCTCCGTGCGTGCTCAAAGACGTAAAATCGTTACTTGGAAATTTTTTGAGGCAGATGTACATTCCCCCCTTTTTTTGGACCGAATAGACAAATCCCCCCTTTTTTCTTTTGATATTTCCGAACGTATAAACCTAATTTTGAGAAATTTTATGTGGACAAACGCAGAACTCAAAATTTCGGATTTGAAAGAGAAAACCACAGAAGAAAGTGAGAAAAAAAAAGAAGAGGATAAAAAAGAAGAAGACAAAAGAAAGGAGAAAGTACGTATAGAAATAGCGGAAGCCTGGGATAGTATTTTACTTGCTCAAGTAATAAGAGGTTTTTTGTTAGTAATCCAATCGATTCTTAGAAAATATATTATATTGCCCTCATTGATAATAATTAAAAATATAACCCGTATGCTATTATTTCAATTTCCCGAATGGTCCGAGGATTTAAAGGATTGGAATAGAGAAATGCATGTTAAATGCACTTATAATGGCGTTCAATTATCAGAAAAAGAATTTCCAAAAAACTGGTTAACAGACGGTATTCAGATTAAGATTCTATTTCCTTTTCGTCTGAAACCTTGGCACAGATCTAACCTACGAGCCCCTTATAACGATCCAATGAAAAAGAAAGATTCAAAAAATGATTTTTGTTTTTTAACAATTTTTGGAATGGAAGCGGAATTCCCTTTTGGTTCTCCCAAAAAACAACTTTCATTTTTTGAACCTATTTTTAAAGAACTCAAAAGAAAAATTATAAAATTGAAAAAGAAATGCTTTCTAATTCTAAAAATTTTAAAAGAAAAAACAAAATTGTTTCTAAATGTTTCAAAAGAAACAAAAAAATGGGTCATTAAAAGCATTCAGTTTTTTAAAAAAATAAAAAAAGAATTTTCAAAAATAAACCCAATTCTCCTGTTTGGATTGAGAAAAAGAAACGTATATGAATTTGAGTTGAGTAAAACTAAAAAAGATTCGATAATCAGTAATTTGATGATTCATGAATCGTCCATTCAAACTATACCTCGGGATTGGACAAATTATTCATTGACAGAAAAAAAAATGCAGGATCTAACTGATAGAACAAACACAATCAAAAATAAAATAGAAAAAGTAAAAAATGAAAAAAAAGGGGGATTTATAATTCCAGATCGAAATATTAGTTCTAACAAAATAAGTGATGATGATAAAAGGTTGGAATCACAAAAAAATATTTGGCAGATATTAAAAAGAAAAAATGTTCGATTAATCCGCAAATTCCATTATTTTTTTAAAATTTTCATTGAAAAGATATACATAGATATCTTTCTGTGGATCATTAATATTCCTAGGATCAATACACAACCATTTCTTGAATCAATAAAAAAAAAATTTAATAAATACATTACCGATAATGAAACAAATCAAGAAAAAATTGATAAAACAAATCAAAGTTTAATTCACTTTATTTCGACTCTAAAAAAAGCACTATATAATACTAATATTAGTAATAATAATTCAAATAATTTTTGTGACTTATCCTACTTTTCACAAGCCTATGTATTTTACAAACTCTCACAAACCCAATTTATAAATTTCTATTTATATAAGTTAAAATCTGTCTTTCAATATAATGGAGCAGCTCTTTTTATTAAAAATGAAATAAAGGATTCTTTTGTTGGAACACAAGAATTGTTTCATTCTCAATTAAAACATAAGAATCGTCATAAGTCTGGAATGAATCAATGGACAAATTGGTTAAGGAATCATTATCAATATGATATATCTCAGATTAGATGGTCTAGACTAGTAACACAAAAATGGCAAAATAGATTCAATCAACACTGTATGAATCAAAATAAGGATTTATGCAATTCATCTAAAAAAATGAAAATTATTCACTACGAAAAACAAAAGAATTTTGAAAAGGCTTCATTACTGAATCAAAAGGGGAGTTTTAAAAAACAATATGGATATGATCGGTTAGCATATAAATCTATTAATTCTGAAGATACGAAGTACTCTGCAATTTATGAATCGCCATTTCACGTAAAAAATAACCAAGAAGTTTTTTCGAATTCCAACACACATAAACGAAAATTATTTAATATGATGGAAGGTATTCCTATTATCCCTATCAATAATGATCTAGTACAAGATGATATTAGAGATATGGAGAAAAATATGGATAGAAAATATTTTGATTGGAGAATTCTCTATTTTTGTCTTAGAAAGAAAGTCAATACCAAAGCCTGGATCAATATTGATACTGACAGTAATAAAAAATTTACTAAGGCTAAGCTTAATAATTATCAAATAATTGATAAAAAAAAAAAGCAAGATCTTTTTTACCTCACGATTCATCAAGATCAAGAAATCAACCTATCCAATCAAAAAGGTTTTTTGGATTGGATGGGAATGAATGAAGAAATATTAAATAGTCCCATATCAAATCTTGAACATTGGTTCTTCCCAGAATTTTTGATACTTTATAATTTGTATAAAACTAAACCGTGGGTTATACCAATAAAATTACTTCTTTTAGATTCTAATATAAATGAAAACGCTACTGATATTGAAAACAAAAGCATCGCTGGAAATAAAAAAAGAGATCCTTTTATATCCTCCAATGAAAAAAAATCTCTTGAATTAAAAAAACGAAATAAAGGTCAAAAAGAATCCGCGGACCAAGCAAACCTTGAATCCGATCTTTCAAACCAAGAAAAAGATGTTGAAGAAGATTATATGGGCTCAGACATGAAAAAACATAAAAATAAAAAGCAATACAAGAACAACACAAAAGCAGAGTTTTTTTTCTTGCTAAAAAGGTATTTGCATTTTCAATTGCGATGGGATGATATTTTAAATAAAAAAATAATCAATAACATCAAAGTATATTGTCTCCTGCTTCGACTGATAAATCCAAGAGAAATATCTATATCCTCTATTCAAAGGGGAGAAATGAGTCTAGATATTCTGATGATTCAGAAAAATTTAACTCTTACAGAATTGATCAAAAGAGGAATTTTTATTATTGAACCGATTCGTCTATCTATAAAAAATGATGGACAATTTATTATGTATCAAACCGTTGGTATTTCATTGGTTCATCAAAGTAAACACCAAATTAATCAAAAATACCGAGAAAAACACCATGTTGATAAGAATTCTGATGATAAGAATTCTGATAAAGTCATTACCAAATATCAAAAGATGACTGGAAATAGAGATAAAAATAATTATGATTTGTTTGTTCCTGAAAATCTTTTATCACCCAGACTTCGGAGAGAATTTAGAATTATAATTTGTTTCAATTCTAGGAATAGAAATGATATGCATAAAAATTCAGCATTGGGGAATGGGAATAAGGTAAACAGCCAGGGTTTGGATAAAAGCAAAGGATTAAAAAAAAAACTTATTAAATTAAAGTTATTTCTTTGGCCAAATTATCGATTAGAAGATTTAGCTTGTATGAATCGGTATTGGTTTGATACCAATAACGGCAGTCGTTTCGGTATGTTAAGGATACATATGTATCCGCGATTTTAAATTTATTACTAGTCCTTGCTATATTTCCCATACCATATCACAGCGGGTCTATGACGACAAAGAGGTGCACACATCCATTGTCTTACATTCCATCTGATACATGTAATTCAATGACCTATCAATTCGATCTAGAAATGAATCAATTAAGACCTTCTGATTATAAGACTAAGTTTTTTTCTTTTGGGAGTGCAGAAAACAACCACCTTTTTGTATACCTTTTCAAATGTATACCTTTTTAAATCTAATTTGAAAATGAAAATAGGATTGATTCAATTTGATTTAAAAAAATCCAAAATTTATAACGAAATTTAAGATTATTGTCTATACCAAACTAAAACGAGTGACATTATTATTACTGATCAATAAATATATCTATCAACAAAAATATCTTAAAAAAAATAGGGGTTTTCATTTTATGGTAAAAAATTCATTCGTCTCAGTTATTTCAAAAGAAGAAAAAGAAGAAAACAGGGGATCTGTAGAATTTCAAATATTTAGTTTCACCAATAGGATACGAAGACTTACTTCACATTTACAATTACACAAAAAAGACTATTTATCTCAGAGAGGTCTACGTAAAATTCTGGGAAAACGCCAACGACTGCTATCTTATTTGTCAAAGAAAAATAAAATGGGTTATAAAGAATTAATTAATCGGTTGGATATTCGAGAATTAAAAACTCGTTAATTTGAAGAGGCATTTTGCATTATTTGATTTATTAGATCTTGAATTTTAATGAACTTATTTTCGTTTTCAGAAATTCATGAAAGAATGAATTAAGGAAAAATCTATGAATATACCAGCTACAAGAAAAGACCTCATGGTAGTCAATATGGGTCCCCACCACCCATCAATGCATGGTGTTCTTCGACTTATCATTACTCTAGATGGTGAAGATGTTATTGACTGTGAACCAATATTGGGTTATTTACACCGAGGGATGGAAAAAATTGCGGAAAACCGAACAATTATACAATATTTGCCTTATGTAACACGTTGGGATTATTTAGCTACTATGTTCACAGAAGCAATAACGGTAAATGGACCGGAACAGCTGGGAAATATTCAAGTACCTAAAAGAGCCAGCTATATCAGAATAATTATGTTGGAGTTGAGTCGTATAGCTTCTCATCTGTTATGGCTCGGTCCTTTTATGGCGGATATTGGTGCACAGACTCCTTTTTTCTATATTTTCAGAGAAAGAGAATTAGTATATGATCTATTCGAAGCTGCCACCGGTATGAGAATGATGCATAATTATTTTCGTATCGGGGGAGTAGCGGCTGATCTACCTCATGGCTGGATAGATAAATGTTTGGATTTCTGCAATTATTTTTTAACAAGGGTTGCTGAATATCAACAACTTATTACACGCAATCCCATTTTTTTAGAACGAGTCGAGGGGGTAGGCATTATTGGTCGAGAGGAAGTAATAAATTGGGGTTTATCGGGACCAATGCTGCGAGCGTCCGGAATACGATGGGATCTTCGTAAAGTTGATCAGTATGAGTGTTACGACGAATTTGATTGGGAAGTACAGTGGCAAAAAGAAGGAGATTCATTGGCTCGTTATCTAGTCCGAATTGGTGAAATGATAGAATCCATAAAAATTATTCAACAGGCTCTCGAAGGAATTCCGGGGGGACCGTATGAGAATTTAGAAATCCGATACTTTGATAGAGAAGGGAATCCAGAATGGAATGATTTTGAATATCGCTTTATTAGTAAAAAACCTTCTCCTACATTTGAATTGCCGAAACAAGAACTTTATGTGAGAGTCGAAGCCCCAAAAGGAGAATTGGGGATTTTTCTGATAGGGGATCGGAGTGGTTTTCCTTGGAGATGGAAAATTCGACCTCCGGGTTTTATCAATTTGCAAATTCTTCCTCAGTTAGTTAAAAGAATGAAATTGGCTGATATTATGACAATACTAGGTAGTATAGATATCATTATGGGAGAGGTTGATCGTTGAAATGATAATTGATACACCAGAAGTACAGGATATCGATTCTTTTTATAGATTGGAATTTTTAAAAGAGGTCTATGGAATTATATGGTTATTTATTCCTATTTTGACTCTTGTACTGGGAATCACAATAGGCGTACTGGTAATTGTATGGTTAGAAAGAGAAATATCCGCGGGAATACAACAACGTATTGGACCTGAATACGCCGGCCCTTTGGGAGTTCTTCAAGCTCTAGCAGATGGGACAAAACTTCTTTTCAAAGAAAATATTTTTCCATCTAGAGGGGATACTCGTTTATTCAGTATTGGTCCATCCATAGCAGTTATATCAATTTTAGTAAGCTATTTAGTAGTTCCGTTTGGTTATCGCCTTGTTTTAGCGGATCTCAATATTGGTGTTTTTTTATGGATTGCCATTTCAAGTATTGCTCCCATTGGACTTCTTATGTCAGGATACGGGTCAAATAATAAATATTCCTTTTTAGGTGGTCTACGAGCTGCTGCTCAATCGATTAGTTATGAAATACCATTAACTTTATGTGTGTTATCCATATCTCTACGTGCGATTCGTTGATATATAGACATAAACTTTTATTTATTCTTTCTTTCTAGGAAAGTGGTGGAATGAATTGAGTAGAGTAGATATCTTCATTTTTTTTTTTTATTAATTATTCGGATTTCGGATTGAAGAATTAAATCAAATAGTTATATGAGTGAAAGAAAACAGCTTCTATATAATATATAAATAAGTATAAATAAGATAATTTAGAATATATAAATTCGCAGTAAAAATATTGAGTCTCATTTTCCATGTATAAGAGTTAAAGAGTTAAGCGGAAATAAACATAAGAAACCGTTTACCCCAAGATTGGTTGATTAGTCATCCTGACTTGAAGCGGGCTCAAAAGATCCACCGTATTGAGTTTTAACTATTATTTGTATGTATTACCATACACGTATTATCATAACGGGGGGTTGAACAAAAACGAGTGGATGGTTAGAAACACCAAGATATGAAACGGATTTGTAATGGAAATGTATATTATGTAAATTATCCAAAAGAACATTTTGACATAATATACAAACAAAGAATACTAATTGGGGCTTAAAGTTGGTAGAAATTATTAGGCAGTACTCCCCAAGGCACGATTCCAATCCAGAGTATGCTCCTATCCACCGATTAAATACATAACTATTGGGAACGAAAAAAACCTTTCCTTTATTTTGTAAGCCCTCTTTTTCTCAGAAATAGAAAGAAGAATAGGAACGAAAAAAAAAAAGAGAAAGAAACCCAATTCCAATAAAAATTTTTTTTTTTATCTTTTTCCATATTCATATATATAGAATTTGTATCATAATTCATGAATTAATAATTAATATGGAATTTTTTTTTAGTGAAAAAGACGGGTTATTGATATTTTTACAAGAAGTATTTTATTGAAGAATTAAGTTATTACTCAACAAAGAATAATTTTAATTATTTAAAGAAGGGGTGAGATCAATTCAGAAGTACTTTGTGTGTGTTTTTTTTTTATTTAATTGATTTAATTATTAAAATACTAATTAATTAAATAAAAAAAAAATAGTTATAACAGACAGAATTCAATTGGTCTAATTTTGGACCGTCCAATAAAGTTTGAGCTTATTCATCCTACAAACATATCAAGATAAAATAAAAAGAAAACTTAACCCCGGTCCTTAGATTTATTTATGGCCTTCAAGGAGCCGTATGAGGTGAAAATCTCATGTACGGTTCTGTAATAGCGATGGTAACGGTGATGGTATCACCGACTATGATTATCTAACAGTTCAAGTACAATTGATATAGTTGAGGCGCAATCAAAATACGGTTTTGGGGGGTGGAATTTGTGGCGTCAGCCTATAGGGTTTATCATTTTTCTCATTTCTTCCCTAGCAGAATGTGAGAGATTACCTTTTGATTTACCAGAAGCAGAAGAAGAATTAGTAGCAGGTTATCAAACCGAATACTCGGGTATTAAATTCGGTTTATTTTATGTTGCTTCCTATCTAAACCTATTAGTTTCTTCATTATTTGTAACAGTTCTTTACTTGGGAGGTTGGAATATCTCTATTCCGGACATATATCTTTCTGAGTTTTTTGAAATAAATAAAATGGGCGGAGTCTTTGGAGCGACAATTGGTATCTTTATTACATTAGCTAAAACTTATTTGTTCTTGTTCATTCCTATCACAACAAGATGGACTTTGCCGAGGCTAAGAATGGACCAACTATTAAATCTTGGATGGAAATTCCTTTTACCTATCTCGCTCGGTAATCTATTATTAACAACTTCTTCCCAACTCTTTTCGCTGTAAAGGAATATTCTATATTCACAACTTGTCTCAACCAAGAGAAATAAACAAACATAAAATTATTCATATATATATATTCACGATATGTTTTCTATGGTAACTGGGTTCATGAATTATGGTCAACAAACAGTACGGGCTGCAAGGTACATTGGTCAAAGTTTCATGATTACTTTATCCCACGCAAATCGTTTACCCGTAACTATTCAATATCCTTATGAAAAATTAATCACCGCGGAGCGTTTCCGTGGTCGAATTCATTTTGAATTTGATAAATGTATTGCTTGCGAAGTATGTGTTCGTGTATGTCCTATAGATCTACCCGTTGTTGATTGGAAATTGGAAACGGATATTCGCAAGAAACGATTACTTAATTACAGTATTGATTTCGGAATCTGTATATTTTGTGGAAATTGTGTTGAGTATTGTCCAACAAATTGTTTATCAATGACTGAAGAATATGAACTTTCTACTTATGATCGTCACGAATTAAATTATAATCAAATTGCTTTGGGTCGTTTACCAATGTCAGTAATTGACGATTATACAATTAGAACAATTTTTAATTCGCCTCAAATAAAAAAAAGTAAATCTCTTGATTAAAGAAAAATTTCCAATTACTTTAACAATACTAAGGTTCGGTTTTGATCTAATTTAAAGAAATTTTGGGTTCTTTCGTTTTGTTTGGTCAATAACTACAAATTTCAAGTATTGATTGGGTGGTAAGAACCACGTCTTAATTTGGATTTAAAATCTATTAATTAATATATCTGTATATATTTCGAAATATAAAGTTCCGCATTAGAACTACTCCTTCAGATAAAGAATAAAATTAGCCCAATAATTGTACCTACATTTAGTCACATCCCTTAGGATTTAATTAGGAGTTTCTCAAAAATTAGAAAAAAAATTCTGGTCAGGTCTCAATAAGGTCATGAAAAACATTTCGATTTATTTATCTCTTATTTTACATATAATGGATTTGCCTGGACCAATACATGATTTTCTTTTAGTATTTCTGGGATCGGGTCTTATACTAGGAGGTATAGGTGTGGTATTATTTACCAACCCCATTTATTCCGCCTTTTCATTGGGACTGGTTCTTGTTTGTATATCCTTATTCTATATTCTATTAAACTCCTATTTTGTAGCTGCTGCACAACTTCTTATTTACGTAGGAGCTATAAATGTTTTGATTGTATTTGCTGTGATGTTCATGAATGGTTCAGAATATTACAAAGATTTTAATCTGTGGACTGTTGGGGACAGGTTTACTTTGCCTGTTTGTACAAGTATTTTTGTTTTACTAATGGTTACTATTACAGATACGTCATGGTACGGGATTATTTGGACTACAAGATCAAACCAGATTATAGAGCAAGATTTGATAAGTAATAGTCAACAAATTGGAATTCATTTATCAACAGATTTTTTTCTTCCATTTGAATTCATTTCGATAATTCTTTTAGTCGCTTTGATAGGCGCAATTGCCGTAGCGCGCCAGTAATAAATCTCTAGAATTAGCAACAGTAATCCAAATTCAATTTTGTTCTGTGTTATTACATTTTTTTTCTTCAATTTTTAAATAGGTATTGGTTATGTCTAAAACTCAAAATAGAAATTCTTTTATTTAATCTATTACCAATACAATATATTCCTTTGTTCCGGACTTTATATTCTAGTCAATCGAATCGGTTGAATTATTGTTCAGTTCATATTGAAATGAATCAAAATTGATAAGGAGTTAGTCAATGATGCTCGAGCATGTACTTGTTTTGAGTGCCTACTTATTTTCTATCGGTATCTATGGATTGATCACGAGCCGAAATATGGTTAGAGCCCTTATGTGTCTTGAACTTATACTGAATGCGGTTAATATAAATTTAGTAACATTTTCTGATTTTTTTGATAGTCGGCAATTAAAAGGAAATGTTTTCTCAATTTTTATTATAGCTATTGCCGCCGCTGAAGCAGCTATTGGACCGGCTATTGTTTCGTCAATTTATCGTAACAGAAAATCAACTCGTATCAATCAATCGAATTTGTTGAATAAGTAGTATTGTATTGTATTAATCATTGAAATTTAAATATTCATAAATTCGAATTAAATGACCATACATTAAATCTAATCCATGTTTTCGAAAATGTAAGAAATCAAAGTATCTTGGCTCTATCGCATGAGTCGATCCAGAAGTAGATTGTTTCAAAATTTCTGGTAAATTATTGATTCATCTGGATGTCTAAATATATGAGTCATTTACAAGTTTACTAGATCGAAAATTTCTGACGTTCAAAAATTTATAGATTCAATGTCACATTCAGTAAAGATTTATGATACGTGTATAGGGTGTACTCAATGTGTGCGAGCCTGCCCAACCGATGTATTAGAAATGATACCTTGGGACGGATGTAAAGCTAAGCAAATCGCTTCCGCTCCAAGAACAGAGGACTGTGTTGGTTGTAAGAGATGTGAATCCGCCTGCCCAACGGATTTCTTGAGTGTTCGCGTTTATTTATGGCATGAAACAACTCGAAGTATGGGTCTAGCTTATTAATACGTTCCAGAAAACCCTACTCGAATACATTTGATTTTTTTACTCTTACCGACAAAAACCCGCGCTCAAAATATATTTATTATTTATTTCGAGCACGGGTTTTTCTGGTCCAAGTTTATTTTGTTTTTACCATGAATAATTTTCCTTGGTTAACGCTAATTGTAGTTTTGCCAATATCCGCGGGTTCCTTAATTTTCTTTCTTCCTCATAGAGGAAATAAGGTAATAAGGTGGTATACTATATGTATATGCACGCTCGAACTCCTTCTAACAACCTATGCATTCGGTTATCGTTTCCAATTGGATGATCCGTTAATGCAACTAACGGAGAATTATAAATGGATCAATTTTTTTGATTTTTACTGGAGGTTGGGAATAGATGGAATTTCTATAGGACCCATTTTACTGACAGGATTTATCACAACTTTAGCTACTTTAGCGGCTTGGCCCGTTACTCGAGATTCCCGACTATTTCATTTCCTAATGTTAGCAATGTATAGCGGTCAAATAGGACCATTCTCTTCTCAAGACCTTTTACTTTTTTTCATCATGTGGGAGTTAGAATTAATTCCCGTTTATCTACTTCTAGCCATGTGGGGAGGAAAGAAACGTTTGTATTCAGCTACAAAATTTATTTTGTACACTGCCGGAGGTTCCGTTTTTTTATTAATGGGAGTTCTAGGTATTGGTTTATATGGTTCCAATGAACCGACATTAAGTTTTGAAACATCAGCTAATCAATCGTATCCTGTAGCACTAGAAATAATATTCTATATTGGATTTCTTATTGCTTTTGCTGTCAAATCGCCGATCATACCCTTACACACATGGTTACCAGACACCCATGGAGAGGCACATTATAGTACTTGTATGCTTTTAGCCGGAATCTTATTAAAAATGGGAGCGTATGGATTGGTTCGGATCAATATGGAATTATTACCCCATGCCCATTCTATATTTTCTCCCTGGTTGATGATAGTAGGCACAATTCAAATAATCTATGCAGCTTCAACATCTCCCGGTCAGCGTAATTTAAAAAAAAGAATAGCCTATTCCTCTGTATCTCATATGGGTTTCATAATTATAGGAATTGGTTCTATAAGCGATACGGGGCTCAATGGGGCGATTTTACAAATAATTTCTCACGGATTTATTGGCGCTGCGCTTTTTTTCTTGGCGGGAACGAGTTATGATAGAATACGACTTGTTTATCTCGACGAAATGGGCGGAATGGCTATAACAATTCCAAAAATATTCACGACTTTCAGTATCTTATCAATGGCTTCGCTTGCATTACCGGGCATGAGCGGTTTTGTTGCCGAATTGATAGTTTTTTTTGGAATACTTACTAGCCAAAAATATCTTTTAATGACAAAAGTATTAATTACTTTTGTAATGGCAATTGGAATGATATTAACTCCTATTTATTCATTATCTATGTTACGACAAATGTTCTATGGATACAAGCTTTTTAATGCCCCAAACTCTTATTTTTTTGATTCTGGACCGCGAGAGTTATTTGTTTCGATTTCTATCCTTTTACCTGTAATAGGTATTGGTATTTATCCCGATTTCGTTTTCGCATTATCAGTTGACAAGGTCGAAGCTATTATATCGAATTTTTTTTATAGATAGTTTTTGGGAATAAACCAAAATATAAAATACGATGATTTTTAAAATTGTTCATTGTACAATAAAAAAAGTATTTTTCTGCTCTTAAGTTAAATAAAAAAAGGAAATTCTATTATAAACATATAACCAGAGATTTTTTATATTTTGAGAACCATTTGAATCATTCCATTGATTCAAATGGTTCTTGATGGTTTTCATATATATACGTATGCTGTCCTATGCTTCTAGTTGTCAAGTACTTTATTCAATTCAATTAGATAGTAATGTAAATGAACCATAACTATGCAACCCTATTCCTAATAGATTAACTCCAAAATAGCATATCCAAATTATAAAAAAGCCCATTGAGGCCACAATTGCAGAATTTATACTTTCAAAATTTTTATTTGTTCGAATATGTAAATAAATCGCAAATACGGTCCAAGTAATAAATGCCCAAGTCTCTTTTGGATCCCAATTCCAATAGGATCCCCATGCTTCATTAGCCCATACTGCTCCCGAAAGAATACCTATGGTTAAAAGGATAAACCCCAAACTAATAATACGATAACTCCATCGATCCAATTGTTGAATTAATTGATACCAGTAATAATTTTGAGAAGAAATCAAAGAAGTGTTTTGTAAGACATTGTTTCTTTCATTCACGTATTGAATCTCACCAAAAGAAAATAACTCAGTTAATAAATTTTTGCTTTTACTAAAAATCCTTATGAATTTTCGAAATGTAATGACTAGAAGAGCTAGTGATAATAATGATCCACACAAAAGAGCTGCATAGCCCAATACCATCATACTTACGTGCATCATTAACCAATGGGATTGGAGAGCAGGTACTAATATTGCGGATTGATGCATTTCAGTTAAAAGACCCGAAGTAGCGAAACCCTGGGTAAAAATAGCACTTGGCGCGGTTATTGCGCTTAAATGGTTTTTTTGTTTTTTTAAATACGGAATCATATGAATAATGGAAAAACCCCACGAAAGAAAAATTAATGATTCATATAAATCGCTTAATGGTAAATGCCCCAAAAAAATCCAACGAGTAACTAACAATCCTGTTATGCAGAAAAAAGTAGCTATCATCCCCTTTTCTGATGAATCATATAGTCCTACGATTTCATCGACTAATAAAGTTATCAAATGAATTGTAATTACAATTGAAATGATTGAAAAGGATATATGAGTTAATATACGCTCTAAAGTTGAAAATATCATAAAAATTATTAAAAACAGGGGGCCTCAATTATAGTAATTGAAATCGGGAATTGAATTCATTATAGGGCTTACTCTTTTAGAAAAAGCCATGCCGCCACTCGGACTCGAACCGAGATGCTCTAGCACTGCTTCCTAAGAGCAGCGTGTCTACCGATTTCACCATAGCGGCTTATTCGAAATCATAATAACCTATTTTTATTCAATCGTCGAGATTGAGGTGGTTAATTCAATATTTTTTTAGGAAACAGTCAAATTGATGACTAAAAGTTTGTTTCAAATCGTTTTGTTTATTATTTATTTAATATTTTCATTTTAAGGTATACGTTTTTTTAATTTAACTAACAACGGAACGGGATTTTTCGTTTCGTAGTTTATTACTCTACGGTCTCCTGAAAATAAAACGGAACGTTTGTAACTAGATAATTTTGACTTCAATCCATGGATAGAACTAAAAATAAAAATGAATTATCGAGTCAAGTCGATGGGGAAGGTGAGAATCCCCATCTTGAAAATGATAAAGCATACCAAAACCAAAGGTGAAACCTTGTGCTTGCATTTATTCTTTTTTCAAACAAAAGAATACCATTCCTTTTGTAAATTCAGTAGACAACCTAATTATTATTTCTACTAAAAAAACAAAATGAATTCAATTTAATATTGTTATTGATCAGGTTAAAACATTAGAGAAGGGGAAATTTTTTTTTATTAAATGAAAAAAATGAAATAGTAATTTAGATTTTTTTACTATTATTAAATATTATATTATTTTGTATTATATAATTTTGTATTATGTATTATATAATTATAATATTTTGATAACTTATAAATTATAGAAAAAAAAACTTATAAATAAATAAATAAATTATAACAAAAATTAGACTATTTTTCGAATTAGACCGATCCTTATTATTTAGTATATTGGTTTTTTATTTATTTGTTCACATAAAAAAAACTTTTTGAGCTACCGGTAGAAAGAGATTTAGCTAATGAAAAAGCTTTCAATGCTGCCCAATACCCCTTCCTTTTCCAACTATTTTTACGAATACGTTTTTTTGAACTAGAGGTGCGCTTTTTTGGAACTGCCATTAAAAAATGATAATAGGTTCGGCGGTTGGATGTGAAAGACATCTATTGTTCAAAATCAATTGTTCTTTATTATATCTCTATCTAGTTATTCTCTAAATTACACTCCCAAGGTCTATGGAAAAATCTTCTAAAATATTACTAAGAACAATAAATCTACTATGCCAAATAGAATAGATTGAAGTTGAGAAAATCAAAAAAAAAATACAAACAAAGGGGTTGCGTGTTTGCTTTCTTTTTTTGTCATGTTACATTTTTACATGTAATAAAATACATCGAAAGGTTTAAAAATCCAATACCTCTCCTAACAAAACTTTAATAATTTTTCTTTTTCTATTATATTAATTAAATTGGTCAAGTTCGAAGAAAAAGTACACTTAATTTTCAAACTCGAATGAGCCTAGTAGTTAATCGATTAAAATATAAAAAAGACTTTCTAAAAGCGGTTTTAGTGGCCCCTTCGTTTTTATTTTACATAAAAAAAGTGTGGGATAGCATTTCCTACAAATAGCTTTTATTGTAATTGTAATGAAAGACAATCAATTAGTTCTAAAATGAATTCGTTAATGATTGGGAATAAAATAACCCAAACAAACTGCAATAAATAGGTTTTGTTTTATTTTATGGGAAATAGGTTTTATGGGTCAAGTTATGGTTCCTATGATTCGTATAAAATACTGTTTTTGCTGTCATTATTTATCCTTGCTCTATAGATATAAAAAAACTATTTTTATACGTAATAATTTTTATACGTAATAATTAGACCGAAAATGCAATTTTTCGTTTTTATCTTCATAAAATTTTACTTAAAATTTTTAATTTCATATTAACAATTCAATTCAATATTAATAATAACCAAAGTACGTATTTCTTTTTCACTCGTAACTTGTTCATATCATTTGACTAACCCTAACTCTTCATCTTCGTTTGAAATAGTTGAAGTAGTTTGGAAAGATTCCGAATAATTAAGGCTGGAAAATTATATATTAAGTTTTGTTTTATATATCTTAATTTTTATTATTATTATTAATCGATCGTTTTCAAAAGAAAAGAAATAATAACCGGTGAATCAGAAACAATTAATTAAGATAATTTTTTTTTATTTATTTTTTTATGGAATATACATATCAATATTCATGGATCATACCGTTCATTCCACTTCCAGTTCCTATGTTAATAGGAGCAGGACTTATACTTTTTCCAAGGGCAACCAAAAACCTTCGCCGTATGTGGGCTTTTCCGAGTGTTTTATTATTAAGTATAGTTATGTTTTTTTCAGCCCATTTTTTTATTCAGCAACTAAATACCAATTCTGTCTATCAATCTGTATGGTCTTGGACCATAAATAATGGTTTTTCTTTAGAGTTTGGCTACTTGGTTGATCCACTTACTTCTATTATGTCAATATTAATCACAAGTGTTGGCATTATGGTTCTTATTTATAGTGACAATTATATGTCTCATGATGAGGGATATGTGAGATTTTTTGCTTATATGAGTTTTTCCAATACTTCAATGTTGGGATTAGTTACTAGTTCGAATTTAATACAAATTTATATTTTTTGGGAATTTGTTGGAATGTGTTCTTATCTATTAATAGGTTTTTGGTTCACCCGACCCAGTGCGGCGAATGCTTGTCAAAAAGCGTTTGTAACTAATCGTGTTGGGGATTTGGGGTTATTATTAGGAATTTTAGGTTTTTATTGGATAACAGGTAGTTTTGAATTTCGGGATTTGTTTGAAATATTAAAAAACTTGGTTTATAATAATGAAGTTAATCCTTTATTTGTTACTTTATGTGCCTTCCTATTATTTTCTGGCGCAGTTGCTAAATCTGCCCAATTTCCCCTTCATGTCTGGTTACCCGATGCCATGGAAGGGCCTACCCCTATTTCGGCTCTTATCCATGCTGCTACCATGGTAGCAGCGGGAATTTTTCTTGTAGCTCGTCTTCTTCCTCTTTTCATAGTTATACCTTACATACCAAATCTGATATCTTTGATAGGTATAATAACATTATTTTTAGGAGCTACTTTAGCTCTTGCTCAAAAAGATATTAAGAGAGGCTTAGCTTATTCTACAATGTCTCAATTGGGTTATATG